AAAAAACCGATCCTTGTTTACCAACCACACATTGTCTAACCAAATCAAATTCTCTCTCGATACGTTCCTCAAAAAATCCGATTCGTGCTGATTCTTTCCCCAACTAACGAAGAGATCTTGGTGGAATTGCCACATATGAAATTGAGCACAATTTTGCAAAGAAATATCCCACTTGTTTCTCGAGAAGAGATGGGAAACATGCTCAATATAATTTGATTGAATAGTTGCCTCAGCTCCTTGTTGTTTGAAGAACCCCCCCCCTTCAATTGGTCTTTTTTCACGAAAAGCAGACATGAGATAACAAATCAAGTCTTTCCCTAAGACTTCGAATAGCTGTCCCGAATTCAAGTTGAGTATGTTTCGCTTCTTCCTCGGAGAAAGACGATCAAACAATTCCCAATCATGGTCCTTGCGGATCATATCATCCGTATAGGATAAAAAAAGAAACTCCAGATATTTGCTATCTTTCTCTTTGAATGAGATCTCAATTCCAACTACGGTTTTATTAGATACCTTACAACTAGAATCCCTCTTTTTTCCGATCCGGTTCCTCCACCACCGCGAACCCCGGTTAGATTCAGGCATGATACACTTTTTATTTATTGGGAGAACCCAAGTACTCTCTTGCGAATCCATGAAACAACTCTCAGAAATATTTTTCCCTTTTGGAAGATACAGGGGCGAAACAATCAACCTATTGATATTGCAAGACCAAAAAGATTCTTCCAATGTCTCATTTCTGGGTCCAATGGAATTCATAGGTATAGGAAGAAGCCCCATCAAATAGAGATTTTTTCTTTCGACAATCTTTCGATTGTTAATACAAGATATAAGGACCGCTACTACAAGCAGTATTATACCTTTGATCGTGAAATATCGATTGCTTCTTGAACCCTGTGAATCACGTGAAAGTAGGATACTCCAAATTCGGGGGTCAAAGAGTTTCATAAAACGTTCTTGGTGGAAAAGAATGTGAGTGAAAGATCCCACTGAATCGAATTTGGTCCATGAATCTAAGAAATAGTGAGAATTCTTGATCTCTCTCAATATCTCTCTCAATTCGAAGATCCAGGATTTGAATTGATGTCCTCTCATTGATTCCTCCTAAAGATTTCATTTCAATTGGAATTTGGTTATTTACGATGTACGATGATCCCTGTTAAGCATCCATGGCTGAATGGTTAAAGCGCCCAACTCATAATTGGCAAATTCGTAGGTTCAATTCCTGCTGGATGCACGCCAATGGGAACGTTCAATAAGTCTATTAGAATTGGCTCTGTATCAATGGAATCTCATCATCCATACATACCGAATTGGTATGGTATATTCATACCATAACATATGAACAGTAAGAACTAGAATTCTTATTGATACTGGAACTCATAGGGAAGAAAATGGATTTATGGATGGAATCAAATATGCAGTATTTACAGAAAAAAGTATTCGGTTATTGGGGAACAATCAATATACTTCTAATGTCGAATCAGGATCAACTAGGACAGAAATAAAGCATTGGGTCGAACTCTTCTTTGGCGTCAAGGTAATAGCTATAAATAGTCATCGAGTCCCGGGAAAGGGTAGAAGAATGGGACCTATTATGGGACATACAATGCATTACAAACGTATGATCATTACGCTTCAACCAGGTTATTCTATTCCACCTCTTATAGAGAAAAGAACTTAAAGCAAAATACTTAATAACACGGCGATACATTTATACAAAACTTCTACCCCGAGCACACGCAATGGAGCCATAGACAGTCAAGTAAAATCCAATCCACGAAATAATTTGATCCATGGACAGCGTCGTTGTAGTAAAGGTCGTAATGCCAGAGGAATCATTACCGCAGGGCATAGAGGGGGAGGTCATAAGCGTCTATACCGTAAAATAGATTTTCGACGGAATGATAAAGACATATCTGGTAGAATCGTAACCATAGAATACGACCCTAATCGAAATGCACACATTTGTCTCATACACTATGGGGATGGTGAGAAGAGATATATTTTACATCCCAGAGGGGCTATAATTGGAGATACCATTGTTTCTGGTACAGAAGTTCCTATATCAATGGGAAATGCCCTACCTTTGAGTGCGGTTTGAACTATTGATTTACGTAATTGGAAGTAACCAATTAGGTTTACGACGAAACCTAGAAATCGATCACTGATCCAATTTGAGTACCTCTACGGGAGAAACCTCAGCAGAAAACTGTTGAGTAACGGCAGCAAGTGATTGAGTTCAGTAGTTCCTCATAGAAAATTATTGACTCTAGAGATATGGTAATATGGAGAAGACAAAAAAAAATTGTTTGAAGCACGCACAGAACCGGAGAGCGCCCCTTGTTTCAAAGAGAGGAGGCCGGGTTATTCACATTTAATTTGATGGTCAGAGGCGAATTAAAAGCTAAGCAGTGGTAATTATAAAGATCCCCCGGGGAAAAATAGAGATGTCTCCTACGTTACCCGTAATATGTGGAATGGAAGTATTGACGTAATTTCATAGAGTCATTCGGTCTGAATGCTACATGAAGAACATAAGCCAGATGACGGAACGGGGAGACCTAGGATGTAGAAGATCATAACATGAGTGATTCGGCAGATTTGGATTCCTATATATCCACTCATGTGATACTTCATCATACGATTCATATAAGATCCATCTGTCTAGATATCATCATATACATCTAGAAAGCCGTATGCTTTGGAAGAAGCTTGTACAGTTTGGGAAGGGGTTTTATTGATAAAAAAGAAGAATCTACTTCAACCGATATGCCCTTAGGCACGGCCATACATAACATAGAAATCACACTTGGAAAGGGTGGACAATTAGCTAGAGCGGCAGGTGCTGTAGCGAAACTGATTGCAAAAGAGGGTAAATCGGCCACATTAAGATTACCATCTGGGGAAGTCCGTTTGATATCCAAAAACTGCTTAGCAACAGTCGGACAAGTGGGTAATGTTGGGGTGAACCAAAAAAGTTTGGGTAGAGCCGGATCTAAGCGTTGGCTAGGTAAGCGTCCTGTAGTAAGAGGAGTAGTTATGAACCCTGTAGACCATCCCCATGGGGGCGGTGAAGGGAGAGCTCCGATTGGTAGAAAAAAACCCACAACTCCTTGGGGTTATCCTGCGCTTGGAAGAAGAAGTAGGAAAAGGAAAAAATATAGTGATAGTTTTATTCTTCGTCGCCGTAAATAAATAAGAATATAGAAAACTGAATTTTTAGAATTTGAAAAAATGTGATGGGCGAACGACGGGAATTGAACCCGCGCGTGGTGGATTCACAATCCACTGCCTTGATCCACTTGGCTACATCCGCCCCTTATCTAGCTAAAGGATTTTAGCTTTTTTCTTTTTCCATTCATCATTATTGTATTTATTCTTACCTTCATACTTAGATCGATATATTGGGCATAGAATGCCAATTTTAAAAATGTAATGTAATAAAGGAGTAATCCCCTGTGACACGTTCAATAAAAAAAAATCCTTTTGTAGCTAATCATTTATCGGCAAAAATTGAAAAACTAAACATAAGGGAGGAGAAAGAAATAATAGTAACTTGGTCTAGGGCATCTACCATTATACCCACAATGATTGGCCATACAATTGCTATTCATGATGGAAAAGGGCATTTACCCATTTATATAACGGATCGTATGGTGGGTCATAAATTGGGAGAATTCGTGCCTACTCTAACTTTCGCAAGACATGCAAAAACCGATAATAAATCTCGTCGTTAATTTTTTTCATTTTTTTATTAAAATTAGGCAGTTTTTATTCATTTTGTGAGGATAACCTTATGATAAATAGAAAGAACTGGCGTTGGAGTACAGAAATTAAAGCTTTAGCTCAACATAAACATATATGTATGTCGGTTTTCAAAGCACGAAGAGTAATTGATCAGATTCGTGGACGCTCCTATGAAGAAGCACTTATGATACTAGAACTTATGCCTTATCGAGCATCTTATCCCATTTTGAAATTAGTTTTTTCCGCGGCAGCAAATGCTAGTAATAACATGGGCTTAAACAAAGCTTATTTATTTATTAGTAAAGCTGAAGTTAACGCAGGTACTATTGTGAAAAAATTAAGACCCCGGGCTCGAGGACGTAGTTATCCGATAAAAAGACCCACTTGTCATATAACAATTATATTGAGGGATAAAACTAAATTATTTAAAGATGAATCTTAACTTTCGATGCATCTTTCGAAAAATATATATGGAAAGATAATCTAATAGAAAAATATGGGACAAAAAATAAATCCACTTGGTTTCAGACTTGGTACAACCCAAAGTCATCATTCCTTTTGGTTCGCACAACCACAAAATTATTCCGCGGGTATACAGGAAGATGAAAAAATACGGAATTGTATCAAGGATTATGTACAAAAAAATAAGAGAACGTCCTCAGGTTTCGAAGGAATAGCACGTATACAAATAAAAAAAAGAATCGATTTGATCCAAGTCATAATTCATATTGGATTCTCTAATTTATTAATGGAGGGCCGAACACGAGGAATCGAAGAATTACAGATGAATGTACAAAAAGAGTTTCATTCTGTGAACCGTAGACTCAACATTACTATAACAAGAGTTGAAAAACCTTATGGACAACCCAATATTCTTGCGGAATATATAGCTTTACAATTAAAAAATAGAGTTTCATTTCGAAAAGCAATGAAAAAAGCTATTGAATTAACTGAACAAATGGATACAAAAGGAATTCAAGTACAAATTGCCGGGCGTATCGACGGAAAAGAAATTGCACGCGTCGAATGGATCAGAGAGGGTAGGGTTCCTCTACAAACAATTCGTGCTAAAATTGATCATTGTTCCTATACAACTCGAACTATCTATGGAGTATTAGGTATAAAAATTTGGATATTTGTAGATGAGAAATAATGGACCATTATTTGTCTTGCCGTTCTGTCCAGTGATAGAACAAAAAAAAGAAAAAAATGACAAATTGGATTTTTTATTCCATTAAATCAAACAAAACTAAAACTGAGCAATTCAAATTCTATAAGGTTGAATAAAAATAAGATTGATCATTTAAGAGAATTGCTATGCTTAGTGTGTGACTCGTTAGTTTTTTTGTTAGTTTATAGTATAGTTGGAATTCAAAAAATTTGACCGACCCTCACTATGAGCTTACTAACTATATAAACTAATAACCAACTTATGGCTTCGTTTCATATTGTCGAGATTCCAAGAAACAGTCACTATATGACTAGATCAATCATATAGTTGTAGCAACTGAAATTTTTTCATAAAAATTGAAAATTTTATTATAAGTTGCGAAACAAAAATAAAAATAAAGGGATGTGGATAAATGGAAGGATGATAGAAAGAAAGAACACAAAGTATCAATGATATATGATTCCAATATGTATGGTTTATGAATTATCTCACAAAAGGCAATGTGATAAAGCATCAATACTGATATAATATCAATAATTAAAGATAACGAGCCTCGGGTTAATATAAACTAAGAAAATTAACTCAGGAACGAATTTTTGTTGGGGTTCCATTGCGGAGTTCGGGCCTAACCATTAATGAAGAGGCTATGGGAACGACAGAACCCATGATTACATAGGATTTCATAAAAACAGACGAATCCTAATGATTCATTGGGTGGGATGGCGGAACGAACCAAGAACAAATTGATTTATTCTAAAAGTAACAAGGTCTTGATCCTACGAATGTAGCACGAAAGAGTCAATATTCGCCCGCGAAACCCTTAGTTTTTAGTTATTAATCTACATTTTGTTTTAGCGCGATTCGATACAAAATAAATAATGTTGATCTGGTATATAAAGCTTACTCTTAACGATATAACATAACAATACTAAACTATCCTAGAATAACAAAATCAAATAATATAACAAAATAACATAATAAATTCCATTACATTACTAAGTGTATTGTATATCATTGTATTAATATTAAATATATGTGTATCCGTAGTAATATTAATGAATCATTTCATTCGCGAGGAGCCGGATGAAAATAAACTCTCATGTCCGGTTCTGCAGTAGAGATGAAATTTAATTAAGAAAGAACCATCAACTATAACCCCAAAAGAACAAAATTTCGTAAACAACATAGAGGAAGAATGAAAGGAATATCTTGTCGAGGCAATCGTATTTGTTTCGGCGGATACGCTCTTCAAGCACTTGAACCCGCTTGGATCACGGCTAGACAGATGGAAGCAGGACGAAGAGTAATGACACGATATGCGCGTCGTGGCGGAAAAATATGGGTACGTATATTTCCCGACAAACCTGTTACAGTAAGACCCGCAGAAACACGTATGGGTTCGGGGAAGGGGGCCCCCGAATATTGGGTATCCGTTGTTAAACCGGGTCGAATACTTTATGAAATAGGCGGAGTATCAGAAACTGTAGCCAGAGCAGCTATTAAAATAGCTGCGTGCAAGATGCCTATACGAACTCAATTCGTTATTGAGGGATAGGGATGCAGAAATTAAAAGATAAGGTGATGATGAAAAATAGAAGTTTATTTTTTTATAGACAGACAATATTTCTTTTTATTTATTTTTTATCCTTTGCAGCAAAATAATAGATTAAAATAAAAATGATATGATTCAATCTCAGACCCTTTTGAATGTAGCGGATAATAGTGGAGCTCGAAAATTGATGTGTATTCGAGTCCTAGGAGCTGGTAACCAACGATATGCTCATATTGGTGACGTTGTTGTTGCCGTAATTAAAGAAGCAGTACCAAATATGCCTCTAGAAAGATCAGAAGTTATTAGGGCTGTAATTGTGCGTACATGTAAAGAACTCAAACGTTATAATGGCATGATAATACGATATGATGACAATGCCGCAGTTGTTATTGATCAAGAAGGAAATCCAAAAGGAACTCGAGTTTTTGGTGCGATCGCTCGGGAATTGAGACAGTTGAATTTTACTAAAATAGTTTCATTAGCTCCCGAGGTATTATAAATACTAGTAGTATATTAAATAAACTTATGATATAGCGGGGTATTTGGAATGGGTCAAGTCAATTAGTAGATTGTGTATCACGCATATACTTTTAATTAATTTAATTAATATAAATAAACATGTTGATTATATAAAAATTAGGGGGTACCAATAATTATAGTTCGCCATGGGTAAGGATACTATTGCCGATATAATAACTTCTATAAGAAATGCTGACATGGATAAAAAAAGAACGGTTCGAATAGCATCTACTAATATTACCGAAAACATTGTAAAAATACTTCTACGAGAGGGTTTTATCGAAAATGTTCGTAAACATCAGGAAAGTAACAAATGTTTCTTGGTTTTAACCCTACGACATAGACGGAATCGAAAGGGAATATATAGAACTATTTTAAAACGTATCAGCCGACCCGGTCTACGAATCTATTCCAACTATCAACAAATTCCTAAGATTTTAGGTGGAATGGGAATTGTAATTCTTTCGACTTCTCAAGGTATAATGACAGATCGAGAAGCTCGACTAGAAAAAATCGGAGGAGAAATTTTGTGTTATATATGGTGATCTTACACCCCTTCCTCCTGTTATCTTAATTTTATCTCTAACTTCCCTTTTGGAAAAAGAGAGTAAAAATAAATTATATAACCCTTTCTCCATTAGTTGATACTTCAGGAGGCTTACCTCAAATAAAAGACGAAAATTAATTCATAAAGATTTAATTACTGAATCGCTTCCCAACGGTATGTTCCGGGTCCTTTTACTTTTAGATAATGAAGATCTAATTCTAGGTTATGTTTCAGGGAGGATACGGCACAGTTTTATATAGATACTACCATGAGATAGAGTCAAAATTGAAATTAAGTGGTTATGATTCAACCAGGGGGCGTAGAATTTAGAGAATTCACAAATTCGAACTATTGGATGATTTTTTAAACATTCCTTATTATAGGGATACAATTTGAAGTTAAAAAAAAATCAAGAAACTTATTTTTCAAGGAGTAGATTCAGAATTAAGATAAGGAAGTGAGAAATATGAAAATAAGGGCTTCTGTTCGTAAAATTTGTGAAAAATGTCGACTTATCCGTAGGCGTGGGCGGATTATAGTGATTTGTTCCAATCCGAGACATAAACAGAGACAAGGGTAATCTTTCTAAACTAAATAAAGAATTTTCTAAAATAAAAATAAGGACCCGTGTAAAAGAATCTGTTTTAACATGAAATGGATATCTCCGTATCTTTCCGTATATTTCTGACTCATATTTATGAGATGATAAAATATGACAAAACCTATACCAAGAATTGGTTCGCGTAAGAATGGGCGTATTGGTTCACGCAAGAATGGACGTAGAATACCAAAAGGTGTTATTCATGTTCAAGCAAGTTTCAACAATACCATTGTAACTGTTACAGATGTACGAGGACGAGTAGTTTCTTGGGCCTCCGCGGGTACTTCTGGATTCAAAGGCACAAAACGAGGGACACCCTATGCTGCTCAAGCGGCAGCTATAAATGCTATTCGTACGGTGGTTGATCAGGGCATGCAACGAGCAGAAGTTATGATAAAAGGCCCCGGTCTCGGAAGAGATGCAGCATTACGAGCCATCCGTAGAAGTGGTCTACTATTAAGTTTCGTGCGCGATGTAACACCTATGCCACATAATGGATGTCGACCCCCTAAAAAAAGACGTGTGTAGAAATAAGAATTAAATGGATTTCAAGAGAAATAAATGATTCAATGATCTGATTAAATAACAATATTTAGTATGGTTCGAGAGGGAGTAGGAGGGTCCACTCGAACATTACAGTGGAAGTGTGTTGAATCAAAAATGGATAGTAAGCGTCTTTATTATGGTCGTTTCATTCTGTCCCCGCTTATGAAAGGTCAAGCCGATACCATAGGTATTGCCATGCGAAGGGCTTTACTTGGAGAAATAGAAGGAACATGTATCACACGCGCAAAATCTGAGAAGGTACCACATGAATATTCTACAATAGTAGGTATTAAAGAATCAGTCCACGAAATATTAATAAATTTGAAAGAAATTGTATTGAGAAGTACTCTATATGGAGTTAGAGACGCATCTATTTGCGTCAGAGGTCCTAGACACGTAACTGCTCAAGATATCATCTCACCACCTTCTGTGGAAATAGTGGACACGACACAGCATATAGCTAACCTGACGGAACCAATTGATTTGTGTATTGAATTACAAATCAATAGGGATCGCGGATATCGTATGAAATCCACAAATAACTCTCAAGATGGAAGTTACCCTATAGATGCCATATTCATGCCTATTCGAAATGCAAATCATAGTATTCATTCTTATAGGGATGGAAATGAAAAACAAGAGATACTTTTTCTAGAAATATGGACAAATGGGAGTTTAACTCCTAAGGAAGCACTTTATGAAGCTTCTCGTAATTTGATTGATTTATTTATTCCTTTTCTACATGCGGAGGAAGAGGGCATCAATTTCACGGAAAATAAAAACGGGTTTACTCTATCCCCTTTTACCTTTCAAGATAGATTAACTAATTTAAAGAAAAACAAAAAAATAATTCCATTGAAATTTATTTTTATTGACCAGTTAGAATTGTCTTCCAGGACCTATAATTGTCTCAAAAGATCCAATATACATACATTATTGGACCTTTTGAGTAATAGTAATAGTCAAGAAGACCTTATGAGAATTGAATATTTTCGCATAGAAGATGTAAAACAGATATTGGACACCCTACCAGAAGCATTTCACAATTGATTTACTTAATAAAAAATTTTAATTTTAAATCCATTCTATAATAATAATATATATAAATGATATATTATTATTTATAGAATGGATTTAGTTTTTAATCTTCAGCACGATCCATACTCAGCTCAAAATGGAATATAATCAAATTAATGTATCTAAAGTCTTGCTTCAAAGTAAATCGTCCTTAGATACTTAATACTTATGTACGGTATTTCAAAGTTTAATTGATTTGAATTTGAAAAAGACCTAAAGTGAGGGATTTATCAATAG